GTCAATTCACGAGGTTTTTTAAAACCACCAGTGAGATACACACGAAATACGTGCAGAATCATCATTAGGACCATCATACTTGCCGACCATCGATGAACTGATCGGATTAACCAACCAAAGTTAGCTTCAGTCATTATATATTGAACAGAAGCAAAAGCCTCTGTAACGGTTGGACGATAATAAAAAGTCATAGCAAATCCCGTAGCTACTTGTACTAAAAAACAAGTAAGCGTAATTCCTCCTAGACAATAAAATATGTTGACGTGAGGAGGAACATATTTACTAGTTATATCATCTGCAATTGCCTGAATCTCAAGACGTTCTTCGAACCAATCATAGATTTTATTGAGATAGGTAAAACAAGGAGACCCCCCCCGAGAACCGTATATGAAAATTTCATCTCGTACGGCTCAAACATAAACACCCCAATACTATAGTTCTAACGGATGTGTGGAATAGAAAGTTTTAAATTTATGAATTCTATGCATTCCTTTTTTTTTTTCTTAAGATATGTAAAGAATAAAAAACACGAAAACTATTCTTTGTGGTTATAATGCCAAAAAATCAAGTCGGCTCATTCGTCTCTATATTGATCATTATAGGCCTCTTGAATCTTCTATTTACCTATTTTCTTTGTTGTTATTTATGTGTAATGCAGCTTTACTGTTGTTTTTTTATTGATAGGAATTCTCTTGTTAAGACCCTATGAATCGATTAAAACCTCAGATTCATACTAGAACCACGACGATTCAATAAAACCTTCTCAAAATAAGTCCCAAAATTCCCTGAGTAAGAACCGTTGGATGATCACTTATTCAATGACTAGATCTAATGACGAAAAATCAAAAGAAATCTTTGTCCTTTAACTCTTTAAAATTTTTCCGGCCACGAGGTCTGACTATTAAGTATGAATCATAGTTCTAATACTTTGTAATGTAATCTATTTCATATATTCCGTGCTCCAGATACAAAAATGAATATCCGACGAAGTAAAACCATCTCTATCAAGATGACAGATCTATTCTCTGTACTAGCCATAGGATCAATTATAACAAGTCACACACTCATATTCCGGAAATACAGAAAAAAGAAATTCCACGGTCGAACTACCAAAATAGACTGGGATAAAAATCAGAAAACTAAATGCTTCACTTTGTATTGAAAAAGCTAGTTAATGGTTCTTGTAAATTTAATTCATTAAATCTAATTCATTGAAATTCCATCTAGTAAAATGGAAGAATTATAAATCTCCAAAATAATAGATAGAAATACTGCAAATAGAGCCATTGCGAGACCCATCAAAGGAGTAGTTCCCCAACCAGGAGCTACTTTACCATATTCTGAATTCAATGGTTTCAATAAACTGCCAGCATTAGTTCGTTTGGGGCGACCAGATCTAGAACTACCCTCAACGGTTTGTGTAGCCATAATATTTTATATTCATTAAGATCTGTTGACTTTGTATACCATTCCGTTGTAAATAAATGATCTTATCATAGATCCATTGTGGTCTTAAAACTACATAATGTCTTAAAACTATATAATAATGGAAACAGCAACCCTAGTTGCCATCTTTTTATCTGGGTTACTTGTAAGTTTTACCGGGTACGCCTTATATACTGCGTTTGGGCAACCCTCTCAACAACTAAGAGATCCATTCGAGGAACACGGGGACTAGTCGAAGTAACGATCCTCCCAATAGTGGGAGGATCATTATTTTCAATTGAGATAATGAAAAATCATTTCACCATTTTACTTTTTAGTTGGAACTTTAGGCGGTTCGCGAAAAAAGATAGCGAAAAAAATTATTCCTAGAGTTGAGACTAAAAGAAATGTATAAACCAATGCTTCCATAGATTCGATCGTGGTTTACAATTATAGCTTCCATAGCTGTTTATTTTGGACCGTCTCCTGGATAAAGAAAGAACAAAAGTCAAAGAAAAGGCCAAATGTCAAATCAAGATTTATCCAGTACCCCAACCCTATAGTCAGTCAAATAAAATAAAAACGAAAGGTAACAAAGCAATATGTATCAAACCCCCTGTCTTCTTGTAGTTGGATCTCCAAGTTTTTGGAATGCCCCAAATTCCACTTGAGCATCTAAATCTGGATCAATACCAGCAAAAACATCTCTAAATAGGGTTCTAGCACCATGCCAAATGTGTCCGAAAAAGAAGAGCAAAGCAAACGAAGCATGCCCAAAGGTAAACCAACCCCTTGGACTGCTACGAAAAACACCATCGGATTTCAAAGTAGCACGGTCTAATTCAAAAATTTCACCCAATTGAGCACGTCTAGCATATTTTTTCACAGTAGCAGGGTCACTATAACTGACTCCATTTAGTTCGCCGCCATAGAACTCAACAGTTACACCTACTTGTTCGACACTATATTTTGATTCTGCCCGTCTAAAAGGAACATCAGCTCTAACAATTCCGTCCCCATCGACCAAAACAACTGGAAATGTTTCAAAAAACGTCGGCATACGACGTACAAAAAGTTCATGCCCCTCTTTATCTCTAAAGATAGGATGTCCTAACCACCCAACAGCTATTCCATCCCCGTTGTCCATTGAACCCGCTCTGAATAATCCCCCTTTTGCCGGATTATTACCGATGTAATCATAAAAAGCTAGTTTTTCAGGAATTTTAGACCAAGCTTCAGATAAACTTTGATTTTCGGCTAAGCCAGCACCAATTCTTCGATATATTTCTTGTTGGAAGTATCCTTGATCCCATTGATAGCGCGTCGGACCAAACAATTCAATCGGGGTAGTTGCTGAACCATACCACATAGTTCCAGCAACTACAAAAGCTGCAAAAAAGACAGCAGCAATACTACTGGAAAGGACGGTTTCAATATTTCCCATACGTAACCCTTTGTATAGGCGTTGGGGCGGACGAACACTAAGATGAAATAGGCCTGCCAATATGCCTAAGGTCCCTGCTGCAATATGGTGAGAAGCTATTCCTCCCGGAACAAAAGGATCAAAACCTTCCACACCCCACGCTGGATTTACGGCCTGTACCCTTCCAGTTAATCCATAAGGATCGGACACCCATATTCCAGGGCCATACAATCCTGTTACATGAAATGCACCAAAACCAAAGCAAGCCACCCCTGAGAGAAATAAATGAATTCCAAAGATTTTAGGCAAATCCAAAGAGGGTTTTCCTGTACGTTCATCAGTAAATATTTCTAGATCCCAATACACCCAATGCCAGATAGCTGCCAAAAAACACAAGCCAGAAAACACAATATGTGCCCCGGCCACACCTTCGTAACTCCAAATACCCGGATTCGTTACAGTCCCTCCTGTGATACTCCAACCGCCCCACGAATTCGTTATTCCTAAACGAGTCATGAAGGGTATAACGAACATACCCTGTCTCCACATTGGATCAAGAACAGGATCAGAGGGATCAAAAACGGCTAATTCGTATAGAGCCATCGAACCGGCCCAACCAGCAACCAGAGCTGTATGCATTATATGGACAGCAATCAAACGACCCGGATCATTCAATACGACGGTATGAACACGATACCAAGGCAAACCCATGGAAATACCCCTTTATCAACGAAAAATAGACACAATGTAACTTTATTGCATTGAAAAAAGCTATGGACCCCCTTTTTTAGGGGATTCTCTCGGGGAAAGCATTAATATTTGTTTGATGCTTTGCGTAATAATTACTTTTAGTAATAATGAAACTTTTTTGTTCGTAGGAACAAAAAGAAGCAGATCTATTCTATACCCGATAAGTAACAATACGCAATGGTAAAGGGTTGATACCATTTTATATGGGTGAATCTATATATATTTGTTCATCATTCAAAGGACTCATTTGGAAGAATTTTCCTTAATTCATTTTGTCTTCTTTTTTTTTTTTTATTTTACGAACTTAGTCAATCTATGGATAAAATGGGATAATAAAATCAATAGCATTAGGCCACTAAACCCACTGTTACGCTTTCACATCAAAGTGAGATATAGTACTTAATTTTTCTTTTATTTAATGCCTATTGGTGTTCCAAGAGTACCCTTTCGAAGTCCTGGAGAGGAAGATGCATTGTGGATTGACGTATAGTGCGACTTGTCAGATATATTGGGCATACGGTATTTCCCCGTTCTCTTCCCCGATCGAGATATTCCCTCTTTCGCCCGAGAAAGATTGATTCAATTATCAAAAATTTGGAGCGTGAAGTGCAATTAGATCCATTTTTTAGGGAGGGTATACGGATTAATATTATCAATTAGAATAATTTATGGTTGGCTTGGTTAGACCAATTAAATGAAGTATCCAGGCTCCGTTTAGAAAAAAACCAATTGGTAATAAATATATTTAATATATTTATGATTACGACTTAATATCATATTTATATCATATTTATATCATATTTTAGTTATTTCGATTTATTTAGATATTTAGAAATAAAAGTGATGCTAATCAATCGAGTAATATGATGAATGCGTTGAATATTTGTTGGAAGACATGAAATGAATAAAAAAAAAAAATAGGGAAGTCGTAGCAAAAGGACGTGGTATTGGGGCATTTGTCCTATATGTACAAATCCAAATCGGGCGGATCTTTACGCGGAGTAGAGCATAAACCTAAAAAAATTGAAGAAGCCCAGTCAGGAACAAGAAAATTACATCGCGATTAAAATTGTATCTCGATGAAACAATACATCAATGAGAAGTTAGTCAGATAAGCTTAGCAATTTTTTTTAGATAAACAAAACAGGCCAAAACTCATCTTTCGTGAAAAATGAAAGAAAAGTCCATTTTATCTATTTTATTTTTATTAAGTTATAAGTTAAAAAACCTGTTATGAAAAAAAAAGCTAGAATCTACACATTGATTTTTTTCATGATTTTTGTTGAACCGTATGCATCAAAAGGTGCATGTACGGTTTCTAAGGGATACCATTTTATCCCAATCAACCGACTTTATCGAGAAAGATTACTTTTTTTAGGCCAAGGGGTTGATAGCGAGATCTCGAATCAACTTATTGGTCTTATGGTATATCTCAGCATAGAGGATGATACCAAAGATCTTTATTTGTTTATAAACTCTCCTGGCGGGTGGGTAATACCCGGAGTAGCTATTTATGATACTATGCAATTTGTGCGACCAGATATACAGACAATATGCATGGGATTAGCCGCTTCGATGGGATCTTTTATTCTTGTCGGAGGGGAAATTACCAAACGTCTAGCATTCCCTCACGCTCGGCGCCAATGAGTTTTTTATTTGATTTGAGAGAAAAAAGAAAACTATGCCTTCGCTCTATATGAATATTTAAGTAATAATAGCATGGCACTTCGAATTCGATATGAGAAATGTTTTTTATTTAAACCGTTAGATTACGTATCGAAAGAGTAGTATGAGATAAAAAGGCATTTTCGAGTTTAGTCAATCCGTCGGGAGGCCTATTTCAGCGTCACAAACTTTTTTGTTTTCACACCAGGGGGCTAACAATATTTAGGTTATAAAAGAATATAAAAATAAATCTTGTTTTTTTATTTGAAAAAAAAAAGAAACTTTGGGATTGCTAAATAACAGACGAAATAAATATATAAAGCAACGGAACCATCATAGTATTTTTATAGTATTTTTGAACTACTACAAAAGGAAGGGCGGTTATTGGATTATTTACCAACCTGAGTCTGATAGACTCTATCATTTTTTTTTTCTATTTCTTCAATGTAAGTAAGGTAAAAGTAAATTCCATTATAGAGCCGTATGCAATGCGCAAAAAATGCCTGTACGGTTGTTCAATTATATCTTTTTTGATTAGTCTTTATCTACTCACCTTTCACTTTCATCATGCGAGTATAGAAGAAACATTTTTTATGTTATATCATAGATTATATCATCAGGGTAATGATCCATCAACCCGCTAGTTCTTTTTATGAGGCACAGACGGGAGAATTTGTCTTGGAAGCGGAAGAGCTGCTGAAGCTGCGCGAAACCATCACAAGGGTTTATGCCCAAAGGACAGGCAAACCCTTATGGGTTGTATCCGAAGACATGGAAAGAGATGTTTTTATGTCAGCAACAGAAGCCCAAACTCATGGAATTGTTGATCTTGTAGCGACTGAATAAAAAAAAAACAAGGATTTCACATGAATTCGTGATTTGATATTTTATCTTCTTACCGAATTTACTATTCTATTTATATCTATTACTATTCTATTTATAAATTTCTTAATATAGAAATTTATAATATAGAAAAAAAAAAGAATTTCTAAGGATCCGGTTAAGATCGATCTAAACCAGCCCATTATATATATATGATTCAACATGCCAACTATTAAACAACTTATTAGAAACACAAGACAGCCAATCAGAAATGTCACGAAATCCCCCGCTCTTGGAGGATGTCCTCAGCGACGAGGAACATGTACTAGGGTGTATGTGCGACTCGTTCAGACCGTGGACTAGGATAAAAGAAAGAAAACAATTGATCCAGTATCACCAATCCGTACCAGTGAGTAGGATAGAATGGACGAACTCCATTGAATATTCAATAACTTAAAAAAAAAGATCTATCCTTCGATTGGGGTATCAAATGTATGGTTCCCGTTGGTGCAAATCCAATCACCTCAATTTTAAATTTAAGATGAGAAAGGATTCCCCATTGATAGCAAATGGTATTCATTAAGCGGGGGAAATCTTATTTTAAAAAGTCAAAATTTTAGGCCTTATTCTTGAAACAACGGACTAATAGGGTCAGCTACTCAGCAAATCTTCATAATTAAATACCGTTACTGTATAAATAGATCTCGTTGTGAAAGACCTAGTACTAGATAATTTTTGGTAGAGCCAAAGGATGTGAACTGTACAAGTTAACAATAACATTCATTAAATGAAGGAAGGGCTCCGGTGTATAGAGAGGACCTCGCCGTTTAAGAAGTAACCATAGAAACGATGGAACCCACTAGAATCTATTTTTATTTATTACTTTTTATTTACTATGTGTTTTTGATACCTAGTATCAATACAATTTTTATTTCTATTTTATTTCTAGGCGAAATGCCTAAAAAAAAATCGTGGTCGGGAAGGTTAGAGTAGCAAAAGCCATTGGAATTTTTATTTTATACATTGGAAGAATCCGTTTTGTTATTAATAGACTAGGACACGGGAAGGGAATAACTGAAAGAAAGGAAATCAATTAGTTATTCATCAAAGTTTCATTTATTCAATGACCAGAATTAAACGAGGGTATATAGCTCGAAGACGTAGAACAAAAATCCGTTTATTTGCATCAAGTTTTCGCGGGGCTCATTCAAGACTTACTCGGACTATTACTCAACAGAAAATAAGAGCTTTGGTTTCGGCTCATAGGGATAGGGGTAGACAAAAGAGAGATTTTCGTCGTTTGTGGATCACTCGTATAAATGCAGTAATTCGAGACAATAAAGTATACTTTAGTTATAGTAGATTAATAAACAATCTGTACAAGAAACAGTTGCTTCTTAATCGTAAAATACTTGCCCAAATAGCTATATTAAATAAGAGTTGTCTTTATATGATTTCCAATGAGATCATAAAATAAAGAGATTGAAAGGAATCCGTTGGAATGGTTTAAACGGAGTTCCCTGGAAAATGAACTCTGGGAAGGTAGAGTAGAAATTAGTATAATAAAATATGAAATCGTCATCAAAATGAAGAAACACGTTCAATAAAAAGTATTTCTTATACTTCCCCTATTTTTTTTTTTCAAATGACACGACAATCAAATCTGGATTTCCTATTTTTAGAAAAAATAGCGTCAATCCACATTTGAGTTTGGATTGGAATTTTTTTGATTCAATTCAAGAGTCATCCTATTTTTTTCTGGTTCGAAGACCCGGAGTTCTAGTGGTTGACTCGCTTCTTTCAAATTGTTTCTCATTATTAAGAAAAGGTAACGGAGATAAAATACGAGCTTGTTTTATAGCAATAGTAATTAATCGTTGTTGTTTTAAGGTCAATCGATTCACTCGTCTAGATAATATTTTTCCTTGTTCGCTAATAAATCGACTAATTAAACTCATGTTTCTATAATCAATTCGATCCCCCGATTGAATCGGAGGCAAACGCCTACGAAAAGATCGCTTGGATTTCAGAAAGATTCGCTTGGATTTATCCATGGTTTGTTTATTCCTTATCCTAAAGAAAAGACCCGAATCCTATTTCTTAATTATCCATCACAGTTGATCTGATCGAAATAGGATTTGGTTTGTTTATATTTAAATTAATATATATTAGATATATCTAATATGTCATTTTTAATCTTCCTTGGAACGGAAAACTGACACACGAGCGACCGGTTCGATCTATTTCTTTATCTCCCCGTGAATCGTATGTTTGTAACAACAGGGACAGAATTTTTTCAATTCCAATCGACTAGGCGTATTATGTCGATTCTTTTGAGTAATATATCTGGAAATGCCCGTTGATTCCTTATTAACACGATTTCGAACACAACTGGTACATTCCAAAATCACCGTTACTCGGACATCTTTACCCTTGGCCATGAGCCTCCTTTGGTTTTTGATTCATTCAATTCTTTAATTTTCCGATCCGAAATGAGGAAGAAGAAAGGAACAAAAAAAACAGGTAACTCTAAATCTAATTATGAAAGAAAGATTTCGTTGCAATAAATCAATATAAATCAATATAGTAAAAATAACAATATAGTAATAAATTAAGTAATATAATGATTTCTAGCTATATTACTAGATTTAGAATTTTAAATTGCCGAACAGCATTTCATTTTTATTTAAGTATCTTGTATGATATTGTTGCCCCAACCATCACATTTCACTCTATTTTTTATTAATTTTATTAAAATTTGAGCCTGGCCCGAGTTACTAGTTTCAACGAGGGGAACCCTCCCCCTTTTTTTTTCGAATATATATTCGAAAAAAAAAAGAAGGGAAGGGATTAGTTACAGATATTTGATTCTATCTCTAATCCTTTCCCCCCCCCTACCATAGCAATAACAAGAATTAAAAAAAGGGGAATATCAACGCATCCGGAAAAAAACGATTGATCTCTATCAATAAACCTGCTAAAGATCCGAACCATAGAGTACTTACTACCGGTGCCACGGAGAGATATGTTTTTAGATCTCGCATTTTAAATTCTCCTCCTTCTTTATTATTTCTAATATATAATGGTAATACATATATAACCAGATGTGTATATGTACTTAATGATTGGCCACTTTTATTTATACGCGGAATCCCTAATTCAAGTTGAAATGTACAAAATAAATTGTACTCTTTTATTTAATCTTAAAAGAAATAAATATGCGCCTTTAGGCTAGAAATTTGCGAAAAATACTCATTTTTTTACAGGATCTCATATTTATTTCATACTTTAATATAATAGAAATAGAATTATATAATAGAAATAGAATAGAAGTCCTTTACTATTTTTATTTAGTATAATTCTATTTATTTGAAACCAAAACGAAGAAATGACAAGATATTTATCTATATCAATGGAAGAAATAAAGATATGGAAAACAAAACCGGGATTCTCTACAATGACACTGTAGACCAATTGAAAGGGATGTAGCGCAGCTTGGTAGCGCGTTTGTTTTGGGTACAAAATGTCACGGGTTCGAATCCTGTCATCCCTACCTATTACTTCTCTTCTGAACAGTAACGGGGAAGATCGATTAAAAGAAAATTGGATATCCATAAGAAATCTTTAATTTTTTGATAGTATATATCCAAGACATATTGGGGTCACAAAATATTCTTTGTGATAATAAAGCGCTCTTAGTTCAGTTCGGTAGAACGTGGGTCTCCAAAACCCGATGTCGTAGGTTCAAATCCTACAGAGCGTGATTCTGTGTTCTTGTTAGTCACGCTAGGTCAAAATTACCACCTAAAAAATTAAACCAATCTAATTTTTGACCTCCCGCGAATTAAAGGAGGTAGGAGGTCAATCAAAAAAGGGATGCTAATTAATCAAAGTTCCAACTGATCACCACGTCTG